TTCTATTCGGGACAGCCCGGGTCGTGCTCTATCAAAAGAGAATTTCTATTCAATACAAAAGTGAAGTAGGATAATTCCCTATCGACAACATATCTAAATAATAGGTATCTGTGTAACAATTTATGTTCTGGGGTTTACATATACTCATATGTTTTGTTATAATTGCAATTGAGAAGGATTTTTTGATTGAAAAAATCAATACTGATTAGTTCTGTCTCAATTTGTATTTTCTTATGTCATTAGGAAAACACAATTTGAGATTCAAATCCCATAATCGTTCATGAATTCGAAGTAAACAGTCAATAGTTAATGGTTCCAATTTGTCGGCTGAAAATACCCATTTGATTTTTCAATAGAAAAGCGAGAGAATGTTTTTAGCATTGTGTAGTTTCAAATACTATACAATCAATCGAAGGGATGGATCAAATGCAATCAAAAGGGGGTCTTTCTTTTAGGACAAGGATTAAGGAAAACAGGAGTGCAAGTACAATAAAAATTCAGTAATCCGGGAAAATTTTCATCTATTTTGTATCATTTTGGCGGCATGGCCGAGTGGTAAGGCGGGGGACTGCAAATCCTTTTTCCCCAGTTCAAATCTGGGTGTCGCCTGATCAACAAAAAACTCGAAATCTCTTCTGTTTTGCTGATATAACTCGCAGAATTCTTCCCCGGTAGAAGCCGAGGAAACCGACTGTTGATACTTTGTTTGATTCTAAACATGTGGTCTGAAGGTTTTCTAAAAGAAAAGATTGTAAATCTTCGTTCGCATCTAGGATTCAAGGAAATATTCTAATCTACTGGTAGAGGGGTTATCAAGACTTCACGATTCCCTTCTATTACTAAGGGAGTGTCTAATGACTGGATCTTGAATCAAATTGTAGAGTCTGATAGGAAATTCAATTACGAGTTTGGGAAAGGGGGGAAGTTGCTTTATATACGACGGACTCGCGCGAATCTCTGAGTGCTCAGGTATCCATATTAGATTGGATGGATAATTGACTTTTATAGAAAAAGGGTCAAAAAGAAAGAATTTCTTTTCGGCAACCCCTAGTCAAGCCCCCTCTTTCAGAGCGATAATCTGGAAAGGGGGGTACGGATTAGATCAAATGGGGAAATAGAGGTCTGTAATAGATAGTAATTTCTCCCCTTCTGTTTTTACTTACGAAGGTCACCAAAACAAAAAAAGAATAGGGCTTATTATTCTTATTCCTACATGTTCCCATTCCCTTAGGATGTTACTACGTATTTTGCTTGTGTTTAATCTTTCCCGATTCGAAATCATAATCGATTTATTGGATTCTCAATAGTGTTAGGTCAGAATCCCTTTTTGACTCTGCGCCATTGATTCCACTATTATTAGTGAAGAATAATGGAATAATTCCTTCGTATTTATAGAGATAGGGGACATAATTCACATGGATATAGTAAGTCTCGCTTGGTCTGCTTTAATGGTAGTCTTTACATTTTCCCTTTCACTCGTAGTGTGGGGAAGAAGTGGGCTCTAGAAGTACTACTAATTGAGTTGAGGAATCAAACCGTATCAATTGTTTTATAGATCGTTCTGCAACACATTTTGAACTATTCAAAAGAATCTGCATTTGGAATCCCATTGGACTCCAATGGAGTAATCTAGGATATGAATCATACTCTTTCAATCAAAGAGATATTTCAGCGATTCCCGTCTTTGTATTTCGAAAAGAAAGGGATTCAGATGATTGGAAATTGATTCCAATCTAAAATTCTTCCGAAATTTTCTAATTTCAATCAATGGAATGGGCTCTTACTATGTTTATAGATGGATACTGAGGAAGACCGGACCTTTTTTTGATTTCTTTCCCTCTTTACTCTTCAAAGAAGAAGTCGTTTTGTTAAGTGTATACGCACTTTCTATGAGAAATGATAGAGAGATAGTGGTTGTCTAACGAAAGACTATGCAATAATAAGATCTTGACTCGGGCGAGTCACATATTGGACATTTACCGCCTGGTTTCTAATTTTAGAAAGGCGATTTATCCTTTATCGACTTATTTCATATCCTGGTTCGGGCGTTAAATAAAAACCGGTGAGGTTTCCTCTTCCTTATTAGTAAGAGGAAAGGAATTAGAATCCTAAGAGAAGAATTATTTCCGATTCATCGGAACAAATAGATGTAGCAAATTGGGTGTTATGTCAATTCCATACAATATATGGAATTAATATACACATATATGAAGAGAATATTGTAGATTGATCTATAGAAACTTAAGCCTTTATCTTTATTCTAGATTACAACTTTATAGTCTAAGTTTATAGACTAAGAGATAGATAGTATGAAATAGATGAATCTTGCTTTCTACCATTCTATCTATCTCTTAGAATACTGCCGATTATAGTCCGCTCATTTCATTTAAGTTAAGATGTGAAATTGGAATCCTTTTCATTTGACTTCGTCAATTTTTGATAATAACTCAGAAGGAAAGTTTCATTCAAATGAATTTTCAAATTCAATTGAATTAATCAT